CACAATTCTTTTGAACCGTATGCATCCAAAGGTGCACGTACGGTTCCTCAGGGATACAATTTTGTCCTAATCAACCGACTTCATCGAGAAAGATTACTTTTTTTAGGCCAGGAGGTTGATAGCGATATCTCGAATCAAATTGTTGGTCTCATGGTATATCTCAGCATAGAAGATGATACTAGGGATCTTTATTTGTTTATAAATTCTCCAGGTGGATGGGTAATACCAGGAATAGCCATTTATGATACTATGCAATTTGTGTTACCAGATGTACATACAATATGTATGGGATTAGCCGCTTCAATGGGATCTTTCATTCTGGTCGGAGGAGAAATTACCAAACGTCTAGCATTCCCTCACGCTTGGCGCCAATGAGTTTTTTTTTATTTGAGAAAAAAAAAGAATACTATGCCTTCGCTGTATCGAATATGAATTAAATAAAGAATAAGTAATAATAGCATGGCACTTCGAGTTCGATATTAACAAACCATTATTGTTTTTTTTATAACATGAGATTTTGTATCGAAATAGTAGTATGAAAGAAGGGTTATTCCCAATTTGATTTTCTGTGTCAAACAAGAGTCAATTTTAGCGTCACAAACCATTATTCTTCCACAACAGAAGTCTCTTTCTTATTTTTATGTTATGAGAGGAAAGAATCAAAAAAATGGAAAAAATGATTTTTTCCTTCTTAAATCTTATCAAAACGAAACTTTGGGATTGCTAAACCACAGACGAGATAAATATATAAAGCAACAGAACCATCATAGTATCTTTTTAACTACTACGAAAGGAAGGATGGTAAATGGATCATTTAATGATTTGGATCATATAGGTTCTATTTATTCTTTTCGATAAAAGAAATTCTATCAAAAAAAGAAAATCCATTGCAGAGCCGTATGCAATGTAAAAAAGATGCCTGTACGGTTGTTTAATTCTATTTTTTTATTGTTATTTTGATTCCCCCTTACTTTAATCCATCCAATCGTGCGATATATAGATAGAAGAACCATTCATGATGTTATATCAATATCATCAGGGTTATGATTCACCAACCTGCTAGTTCTTTTTACGAGGCACAAGCAAGGGATTTTATCCTGGAAGCAGAAGAACTATTGAAGCTTCGCGAAACTCTCACAAAAGTTTATGTACAAAGAACGGGCAACCCTTTATGGGTTATATCCGAAGATATGGAAAGGGATGTTTTTATGTCAGCAACAGAAGCTCAAGCTCATGGCATCGTTGATCTTGTCGCGATCGAAAATGAAAATACTGGGAATTCCATATAAATATAAATATACGAATTACTTTTAAAAATTAAAAATTTACGTGTGAATAGAAATCATTCATAATCATCAATCATCAGGTTAAGATCGATCTAAGCCAACCCGCTCTATTCTATCTAGAATGAGATTCTATAGACACACCATGCCAACCATTAAACAACTTATTAGAAACGCAAGACAGCCAATAAGAAATGTCACGAAATCTCCCGCTCTTCGAGGATGTCCTCAGCGTCGAGGAACATGTACTAGGGTGTATGTGCGACTCGTTAAGTTCAGATCATGAGTTTGAAGAAATGCAAAAATTTTTTTTCCGGTATCAATGAACACTACCAATGAATTAGGATAGATAGGGTGGAACACGGCCTTTTGATTGACTAGTATCAAGATCTATTATCTACCTAATTATGTTATGAATTTATGGTTTCTATTGGTGCAAATCCAATCACTCCGTTTGAGATGAGAAGGAATTCTCCATTGGTAACAAATAGTTATCCATTAAGCGGAGGAAAAAGGTTATGCTCCTATTCCTTTTCTTGAAAAAAAAACGGACTAACAAGGTCAGCTACCTAGCCAACTTTCATAATTAAATACCGTCACTGTATGGATAGCTTTTTTGTGAAAAGGACTATTACTTTAGAATTAGAATTGAAAAAAGAATTCTAATTTAAAATGGATGGGTAGAGCCAAAGAGTGTGAACTATACAAGTTCACAAGAAATTTTGATGAAATGAGAAATAAGAGGCTCCGGTGTATAGAGAGGACCTCACCGTTTCAGAAGTTGCCATAGAAACGAGAAAACCCACTATTCTTTTTTCTTTAGTAGCAGTCGAATTTATTATTTCCAGGCGAGATACCTTGAAGAAAGAAAAAATCGTGGTCGGGAAGGTCATAGTCGCAAAAGCCATTGGAATTTATATTTTATATATCGGAAGAATCCGTTTTGTTATTAATCGACCGGAAGAAAAGGATGACTGAAAGAAGAGAAATCAATTAGTTATTCAATAAAGTTTCATTTGATTCAATGACCAGAGTTAAACGAGGATATACAGCTCGGAGACGTCGAAAAAAGATTCGTTTATTTGCATCAACCTTTATAGGGGCTCATTCAAGACTGACTCGAACGACTACTCAACAAAGAATGAGAGCTTTGATTTCCTCTCATCGAGATAGGAGCAGGAAAAAGAGATATTTTCGTCGTTTGTGGATCACTCGGATAAATGCGGTAACTCGTGAGGATAGGCTATTCTATAGTTATAGCCTCTTCATCCACAATCTGTACAAAAGACAATTGCTTCTGAATCGTAAAATACTTGCGCAAATAGCCCTATCAAATAAGAATTGTTTTGATATTATTTCAAAGAAAATTATCAATTAAAAAGAAAATAATACAAATCAAATAAAGGAATAAAAGAATATTAATAGAATCTATTATACAGGAAACAAGAATGATTGAAACAGGATTTCCCGGAGAATGGACTCCGGGAAGATAGAATAAAAAGAAATTAATATTTGAGTAGTAGGAAGAAACGAACATCTTTCAAGAAAAAAAGATTTCTTCCCCATTTTTCCTTTTTTAGAATACAAGAATCAAATCTGGATCCTAGTTTTTTTTCGAGCAAAACATTAATATGAGCTTGAGTTACGATTGGAGTTTTGAAGAGTATATCTATTTATTTTTGGTTCTAGGACCAGTAGTTCTAGGAATCGACTCCACTCTCTCCAATTGTTTCTCATTATTACGAAAAGGTAACAAAGATAAAATACGAGCTTGTTTTATAGCAATAGTAATTAATCGTTGTTGTTTCAAAGTCAACCTATTCGTCCGTCTAGATAAGATTTTTCCTTGTTCACTAAGAAATCGACTAATTAAACTCATGTTTCTATAATCGATTCGATCCCCCGATCCAATTGGGGGTAAACGTCTACGAAAAGATCGCTTGGATTTACGAAAAGGTTGTTTGGATTTATCCATGGTTTGCTTATTCCTTGTTTGTTTATTCCTTCGATATAAAATAATCTATAAAATAGAATCCTCTTTTTTTCTTATTCATTTAATATTCGACCAAAATAGGATTTGGTTTGTATTATATATGTTAAGATGTAAAGTTCTTACTCTTCCCACTACTTGGAAAAATCAAACACGAATTTTTTTCTATCTATTTCTTTATTTCCCCATGAATCGTATACTTTTGACAATAGCGACAAAATTTTCTAATTTCTAGTCGATTGGGTGTATTGTGTCGATTCTTTTGAGTAATATATCTAGAAATGCCCAGCAATTCTTTATTAACACCCTTTCGAACACAACAGGTACATTCCAAAATCACTATAATTCTAATATCTTTACCCTTGGCCATGAACCTCCTTTTCATTTTGGATCGACTTCGTTCGCTATGGAATTTCTAACTATTTTCTTTTTTGAATTATTAGAATTCGAATGACTTCGAAGTACTATATTCTAAAATAGAATTACTAGAATACTATAAATATAAAGAAAAAGAGTCATATTCATTAATAGAAGAATATTAAGAATATCGTAATAATTAATTAATACAATTTTTTCTAACTATGAATCATTTCTATACTAATCTCAGTATTTTCTTCTTTCTATGTTAGAATTTCGTGGAACCGTCCCTAGACTGGATCCACATTTCCATTTTTTTTTACAAAAAATTTCACTGTATTTTGACTGAGATTCAATACACTCTTTCTTTTTTTTAGGATAGATTAGGATATAAAAGAAAAAGAATTTAGAGCCATATTACGTAGAATTGTATCTCAAATCTTCTTCATTTTTTATCAATACAAGAATTTCATCAGGATGAAAAAAAGGGGAATGACAAGGCATCTGGAAATAAACGATTAATTTCTATCAATAGACCTGCTAAAGACCCAAACCATAAAGTGGTTAACACAGGTGCCGTTGAGAGATATGTTTTTATATCTCGCATTGAAAATCCTCCTTCTTATTTTATTTTCTATTTTTTTCTTTGTATTGTATATTGTAAGAATTGTATATTGTAATACATATATAGTCCTAGTTCGCTATTCTAATAAATAGATCATAGATAATCCGATATTTTAAATTTAGTTCAAGATTTTTGCTTGAAATGAAATTAAAATTAGGAATTACTAACTAAAATGCATATGTACAATGACTCAGCAGATTCAATTTTGCCGCCCCCTAAAAAAAATGACAAGAACATTCTCTACCTATCTATATCTATAGAATAGGTAGAGCAAAAAAGAAGGATGTGGAAAAAAAGATATGGATTTGATACAATGACACACTGTATAACAATTTTTCAAAGGGATGTAGCGCAGCTTGGTAGCGCGTTTGTTTTGGGTACAAAATGTCACAGGTTCAAATCCTGTCATCCCTACCTATTCTTTCTCCTATAGATACTTATAAGAGATTCCTTGAGTAAGATCAGTCAATTTTGGACATAATCTTTCATTTTTACATACTATATGTACACACAATAAACTTCGGGGATAAAAAAATCCTTTTCTTTACAATTGTATCTACTTTTATATATCTATTGTTATAGGATCTAAGAAAGCGCTCTTAGTTCAGCTCGGTAGAACGCGGGTCTCCAAAACCCGATGTCGTAGGTTCAAATCCTACAGAGCGTGATTCCTTTTATGTTATGTCGAATTACAATGAAAGAACTTAACAAAACAAAGTATAATTGCAACTTAAAATTGACCTCC